TGGAAGTTCCTGGATCGTGTAAAATAAGAGTAGTACCAAAGGCAGCACCTTCTGATTTCATAATAAAAAATGGAAAATTGGCTATGGAGATTCCGTGCGGTCAGAAATTAATACAGACACAAAGGGCTTCGACAGGAAAGTCGTTTCGATCCAATCCATTCTTGGAGTCAAATAAACACAAAAAAGGATATGTCAGTGACCTAGCACGGCAAAGCACTCTCCGAAGGCATGGAATGTCTCATTTTTTGGTAAGAATCTCCGCAGTAATGTCTCTGTTAGATTTTCCGGTCGAAATACGGGAAAAGTCCATTCAATTCTTGATGGAAATGGAGTTTTGCGAATTCTCCCCGGAACTGGAAGATCATTTCGAGATCTTCGAACATATTCGGGGGTTCAATGTCACTATTGTAACTTCGGCCAACACACAAGATGAGACTTTACCACCGTGGAGCGGCTTTTTTCAAAAAGATGAGGGGGAAAGTCAGTAAGATGTCGGAGAAGCAAAATATACGAGATCACAAACGTAGATTGCTCGCGGCTAAGTATGAATTGAGACAAAAGCTTTATAAATTTGTAAAGATACCGATCGATCTAGTGATATGCGGGACAAACATCGAAAGTCTCAGGTGACTGAAGAACTCAGCGACGAGTTGACAAAAGAAGCCCTAAAAATGGACATGAACGAGGTCCTTTGATGGGCATAAAGAAAGAGTCTTGGTAGCATCAAACCAATAGAACAAGGGTTAGCTCTGCAGCTGGTCTACAAGCAAGGTAAGTAGGTCCATGCGACCGGCCCCGGATGTACCCTTTAGCCGCGAGGGGAACCGGGTAAAAAAAGTCGCGATCAGAATGAATGGTAGTTCGCTGGGCCTGTCTTTTGCTCCCGGAGGTGCTGGTTCGAATCCAGTTCGTGACAACCACAAAGCCTTTGATCATAGAATATCTCGGGACCCCCGCTGGTAAATACGGGGCTCTGGCAGCTGCACTTTTTTTTTATATGATGCATCGAATGCTTCCTCTGCTTTCAGTAAAAATCCCAAAAGCCTATTCTCGAGGCACTCTTTCTCTTATAGCGCTCTTTCCTTCCCTTCGAGCTAGCCGGAATAAATCCATTTCTTTTGTCTGTAAGAGAAAAGGCGCTTATTCCATGAAATAGGAGCGCAGCGGAGTCATGAACAAACAAGAATAGCCACTTCCTTATCTACGCTATTTACTTTCCTCCCCTCGTGGGAAGTAGCAAGAGCCTTTATCTAATCTACTATTGAACCATCTCACCTGAAAGTCAGTCGCTACCTTAAGGCATGCCTTGACTCCAAGAGCTAACTCGATGGGACTTGCTTTCCTAAAGAGAAGACGAAGAGGATGACACTGGGGATCGTTCTTACTTAAAGAAATTCCCATGAGCTGCCTTGAGCTGATAACTCCAAAATCGATGATTCTTGGCCACTGACTTACTGCTTTCACTCAAATGCCACTGATGCGTAAGACATTGAGTTGGACTACTTTCCTTCTGGTAATGCCTTTCCCTGTGGTCACCTTGCCCTTCTACTTACTGGCTTGGCTATTTCGAAGGATTCGCTTCGGCGGGTGATTGAACTAAAAAAAAATTTTAGAAAGTGGCACTCCTTCCTTGCTTCTTACCCCGTAGTGGGATATTTTTTGACAATCGGTCGTAGATTCCCTGGCTTGGCTAGGAACCTAGTCCCTTCTTGTGACAACAGAAGAGAAGGAATTGCCTTTTTTCTCTCTTTTTCGCCTTTGGCCTGGTCAAAGCAAAAAAGCCACTACCAACTATGATTTCCACGAAATGCTAGTCGAAGATCCACTATTTACTTATTTCTAATAAGATAGGACCATCGGAAAGAAAGTCAAGTAGAATCCCGTGCTTTCGGGTGATTCCGCATTCAAATGCTACCCACGTGAATGCTAGTCGAATCCGTATGCCCAAACCACATAAGATAAGCTAAGCAGCTAGATCGATTCCAAACGTGTGATTAGTAGCTGATGCAGAAAAAAGAAGAACAGCTTCTTCTTCTATGATGACATCTGCAGCAGATTCAATGGCCTCGGTTTACACATTCTTGACTTGAAAAAAAGAGTTAGAAGGATTCTCGTCAGAAGGTCAGGTCAGAAGTGGATTCCCTTTCTGGGGTACGATACTAGGCTATGATTCCCGGAGAGAGAGAGAGAACTCTTATAAGAAAATGGGCCTTGAGCCTGCTTCATCGCCTTGACTTGATTCGGGTAAGTCAAAGTAAGGACTTTGCTTTTTCAAATCCCAGACAGGAAGGAAGTCGAAAAAAGATCTGCTTCAGGATCAACTGAAGCAGAAGAAGAGACCTTTTCCCCTTGGGGAATGAAAAAGATCATATTTCTAAAAATGAAATAAGACGTGTTCACTCTGTAAGAGCCCTTGGTCTTAGTCTTAAAGAGAAGGAAGCCGGCAATAGCACGATAGCAAAGAGCAAAGAAAGCTAAGCGCGCAGAGAGAGCAGCATATAGCGCTAAAGAGTCCAAATACAAGAAAGGCAGAGCGCGAAGCTTGTGGTCCGTTCCTTTCCCAACTATAGTGGAACTTGCCCGAAGGAAATCTTTTATCTTCTTGCCGGGAAAGAGTTTGATTACCAAGTTCGATTACCATAAGTGGAAGTTCAAACCTTATATCTCCGATATGATATATAGGATAGAATGTCAGAAAAAAAGAAATTTTGGTAGATAGTATGGCTTGACAATGTCGAGCTAAGACTATCGCGAAGTAAACATAGGGTCTGTCTCAGCCTTGACTATGGAATCTGATTTCCTAGCGACTATGTTCCCCTTTTTTCCTGCAGTCTTTCCAGCTATGGATCCTACAATTCCCTATGAAGCTCCCTGACAACCCCTGCAATCCATCTTCATCTTGGCTGGCAGCCTAGATTGAGCCCTGGGACTGATCTTCCCGTTGGCTTTACTGCAGCAGTACTCACAGTGAAAGGTCAGCGGGGGGCATAGCGAAATTCCTCACCGAGATGACTGGACAATCGACCAGATCGCACCAGTAGAGCGATTAAAAGCGTCTTTGGAGCGAATTCCTTTGAAGTAGTTAGTGCTCTAATTGAGTGAGCCGTGGATCATAAATGATGAGCGTAGCTTAATTTAGCTGATCTCACACCGAACTATAAATAAATAAATATGTGAGTGGCTCTTTATAGAGACTTAGCCCAATGGCTACCACCGGAAGTGCGCTAAGTTAGTCACAGGGGAACCCCAAGTTCTTTCTAACCTCCGACTCTATAAAATAAACTTGGATGGCTTGCTTGCTTGTTTAGCTTGCCCCTTCTTTGAATGTGTACAATTCGAGCAAGCAAATGGCTGGCAGGGCCGAGGAACCACAATGAACGGGACGACAGAAGTTCCACAAGAATATGACCAGAGAGATATGTTCTTCTTCGTGCATGCAGGTCTGGTTCCTGAGAAAACAGATATCTATTAGCGAGTTTCGCCGTACAATATATAACCCGGGACTGGCTGAAATTAATGAATTATCATGGTTTCCGCCGGCTAATAGGGCGAGCAGCGTAATGGAGTCCCCGGGGCGGACGACGTGAGTGAGAGCCCAGACCATAGCGGCTTTAGAGACTTATCTCTCGGATTTAACGGCGACGAAAACGTTCTCCGGGAGGCTTTCCTTTCTGCTTTACTGTGATTTACCCATAACCATCAGCGGCAAGGATTATGGAAGAGGCCAAACCAACCCAGGTACACCACAAGTAGATACGGTTGGAGTAGCAGATCCTATAGAAACAAAGACAAAGCCCGAGGCAGATCCAGACGCGTACCTAGGTGGCGCAGCATCCCTTCGAGTTGCTTGCCACCCCTTTTCTCCTTTCTCCCTCCTCCGGTCGCCTCGTTACCTTTTTTGCTTTCTCACATTGACTTCTTTCCGCTTTTTTACTTCTTTTCCTTTGATTCAGCTGTATTAGTAGCTGATGATTCCTTTTTTCCAAGTGTGTCCGATTGGTATCACTCGCATAAGACTTTTCCTTTATTTGTAGCGGCCATGTGGCATAGTCCATCTTTTCCTTATCTTTTTCCCTCAAAATAGAATATATACTTGCCTTTGTACTGATTTGAATATATGTAGGAAGGCTTAGTGGAAGGGCGGCACCCTCTTCAGAGGTGCCCGAGGGGCACGGTCTCTGTCTTTTACTTGGCCTCCGGCCTTGAGAACACAATGATTTCGGACTTGATCTTTTCCGAGCCTTACTAGGCGCGTATTGCTTTCTTGTCTTTTTTAGCTTGAGGTCTATATAGACGATCTGACTCTTTGTCAAGTGAGAGTCAGAATTCTCCTATTGTGATAGCGGTTAGTGGAACGTGCAAGATAGGGCCAGCTAGGCGAGCAGGGTCAAGAAAGAAAAAAAGTCGTAGGCAGAGATGACTAAGTGAAGAAGGCCCTACCCCTTATTCATTCAAAAAGGGAGTAGCGGAGAGAGACGTTCCCGAAAGGCACCTATCCGTGGGAGACAGAAGATGAATGGGGAGCCGACTAGAAGACAGATAAAGGAGCAGGCTGGAGCGGGGCTTTAGGAAGAAGGGGGCCGGAGATGGACTTGGATGATGGAAAAAGCGGTCTTCCTCGCTTGCTCCAATGCTTGGTGAATCAGTCAATGGAAAATTGCTAGCGATCTCAGAAGCACAAGGAAGCAGAAGAAAGAAGGCCCGCCAGAAAGAGGGGAGACCCCGGAACGATGTATGAAAGAGACTCTTGAAAGCTATCGAAGTGGACAATAGAGTGCTGCTTCTTATGAAAAAGCCCTCAATGCTGTGTGAAAGAGTGGCGGGGAATGACTGGGCTCAGGAGTAAAGTCAACATAGTGTGGAAAGTGGGGTCGACCTTCTAGTGCCTTGTAGGGAAAGAGAGGTTCTCTAGGCAGATAGAGAAGGAAGGGCCAATAGAGAAGAATGTTGAAATGAGAGTTGCATTTAGTAGCGCCGGCGCCTCATCCAAATGAGACTTGGAAAGCGAGATAGGGCCTAACTGGGAGGCAGGAAGAAGACTACACGAGTGGTTCGGGACGGAATCTCTTTGACTTTCTGGTGCCATAGCTTCGACTCCACCTCATAAATAGTAATAGGAGGGAGCCGCTACTTCACCGGGAGATCGTGATGAGGCAAAAGGGGGCTTTATTAAAGTCCTCTGGGTCGTCCACTAAGTGAGTGAAAGAGGTCTCATTGGGAGAATTGGGAAGAGAGAAGGCCAGCCTCCCACTATGTGAAAGAAGAGCTTTTTCTATCATATTCACTTCTATAGAATATATAGAATAGGTAGTTCGCTTAGCCGCAGCTGAAGCCATAGATCTTGCCCGGGATGCTCCCAAGGTTCATCGGGACATTTTCTTCAACAACTGAACTAGCATCACCGTTCTTAAGCCTAGACTTGTTTTGGGGTTCCAAACCTCCTCCTATTGCCTTTACCCAGCGGCAAGACGCTTAGTTTTGTCGGAAAGGGAATGCTTCTTCCCCTCTACTGTGCGGGTGCTAAGACTAGGCGAAGAATTAAATGAATCAGTTCGCTTGACCAACCCGAGCCTTCGAGCCTATAGTTCTTCTGATTTGGCTAACATCCTTCGATGACAAGCCGACCGAAGGAAGACGCACCGGGAGCCTACTTCTATCTCATCAGAAGCAGGCGCATAGGCTATAGAATATAGAATCCCACCTTCTACTCTATCAGCTACTCTAATTTTGAGTTGGTCATAGGTTGACAGTTTTCGGGGCTCACTTTGCGGGTCAGAACTATTGGAAGACGAAAGAGAACTTATTTAGACGAATAGTGTGCCGATGCCATTACCCCCAAAAAGCCTACATTAGCAGTGCGGGTGAAATCAGACAGAAACCAAGTCCAAGAAGACCGAGGAGGCCTTGGGGTAATAGAACAAGGGAGGAAGAAAGGAAGGAGCTTCGGCTCCAGTTCCGCAAAGGTAGACTTTTTCCAGGTTAGCTAGAGAGAGCGATATTCATCTTTTATAGCTTGTTTACCGGAGGCCTCGTTTTCAGGTTTGATAGAATAAAGAAGTAGAATAGATCTCTCTTCTTAAAGTATACAACACTTACCGCAAGGTTCACACCGCGGAAAAGGTTAAACGTCGTCTCTGTCAAATAAGCTATGATACTCTGGTAATACCTGTTGCTGATCCTCATCTTGTACTTGTGAACAGCAGCAGAGGCCGCATATGATAGGTTATTCCAGAATCAATGTGAATATCGCCGAATAGGAGACTTCGTTGCACAATCGTGAGTCCCTTGAATATAGAGACAAGTTTTACTTGTAAAAAAAGACGTGAGTGTCCCTAAAACTATGCCCTTGTTCTAATAGTACAAGCTCGCTATAAATCCAGTTGATAGTATATAGATAGAGAGTCCCTAGCCCGAGAGACTAGTTCTCTCCAGTGTCTTTGACAACTATATACGAAAGAGTACGATAACAGGCCTTTCAGTGCCATCGAAAGAGCCTAACGCCTATATCCTACCAACCTCAATCTGCACGTCCGAAAGGGACCCTCTAATTCTATCATTCAGAAGCCTCAGGACCGTATCCATGAGGGTACAAAGATTTTTTTTAGGCTAGCAACCGATAGCAACTGTAGCATTAGGATCGACATTGGAAGATTTTCGGGTTTCAAGGTCATACTTAAACCGTATGATCCTTATAACTCATGATAGTTTGACTAAGGAAGCATGCATTGGAGCTTACTTGTTCTCAAAACAGGTGGTCAGGCTAGTACGGAAGTCGGGATTTTTATTCAAATCACTGTATCTAAAACAGTGTTCTTCATCCCTTCAGATGGCTTACGGAGGTATTCCGAAGCCACCCGAATTGTTGCCTGTACCAGTCTCCCTCAATCGATCAGGGTATCCTCGTATCATCCCTCGATTTCATCGCCGGATGATGGAAGGATGACCGGGCGGACGTTTTAGTTAAGCTCTATCTGTCTCTCGGGACTCGATCGAGTCATTCTTGTGTGTACTTGTCATTCGTAATGGTTTTAGTAACTCTTTCTTGCTTTCGTCACTTGTCATTCAGGTACTAGTATCTGTAAATCAACTCCACTCTTTCTTGTACCTGGCACTAGTCAAATTGTATCTCGGTTCATGGCATGTTAAAACGACTCTATCGGCTTATAGTCATTCCTGGCACTCGGCGCATGTCTTTGATCAACACCGGTTCCGTCACTCGTATCTGGTTGAACCAGTACTTCCTTTCTGCCGTTCCTAGGGACCACCCACTCCCGTTCCTTGGTTGTTGGTGTATTGGCTCTTTGGTTTGGTTCCCGGTCAAAGCCGTGAAAGCAAGATAGGGTGAACACATATGTATCGTAATATGGGTATGAGTATAGTATATGTACAAACAGGTAAGTGAACTACTCCTTCGACTGGTCTGCCCGCCGTTTGGTTTGAGGGCCTACATCGACTAGGCCTCCCGCTGACTGAGGGAAGCGATCTGTCTTAAACAAGAAG